ACTCCAGGTTGAGGAGTGACTCGGAATGCTGCCAAGATATCAGTATCCTTGGTTTCATAATCAGGAGTATAATAAGTCAATTTATAATCTTTAACACCTGCTTTAAATCCAACACTTGCTTTCGTCTCTGTTTGTGGTGACATAAGTCCCTCCCGACAACTGATGAATTGACAATTCTCGCAACAACAAAGCACGGTCTACTCGGCAGGAATTAGGAGTTAATGATCGCTTTCGCAGGAATCTTTCACAATACTCTCAACTAACTATTATCCACTAATCAAAAACGTTCCTGATTAGACCGTGGTTTTTGATTCACCAAATACATCCTTATCCTTATTGTATACTCTTTCCTATGTATGGCGCAACCCAAACTTTGTTTTTAAAGTTTCTAATTCCTTACCTGTTTTTGAATAGAAATATCTAAATAATGAATGAATTCTTCCTTGACCGGGATCTTTATTAAATATGTAAATATTCTTTTTCAAAAGATGCGAAATTCGTTTACGAAAGGATAGATATAGGTATAAAAAGGAATAGGTTTTGTATAAATTGATATGATAAAAAGGGGCCAATGAGATAGAAAAACTGAATGGTAAATAAAGTTCAGGTTCCAATTCCATAGAGAATATGGATGGTATTTTCTATAATGATAAACAGATGAAAGACTTTCTCAAAATTTTTATTTATCTGTTTTATCTTTTGAAAACGGGTTGATTGAACTTGAAAATTCACGGATTCAATTTCAATTGAATCAATAAGAATACCCAATTCATTGGATTCAGTTGGATGTTACTGGGGGAATCGAGCACTAGCTCCCATTCCATTTCTTATTGAACTAACCGATCAACTTCCTATCAAACAAGCATTTCTTTTGGATTCGATAATTTGACTTTTCACACAAAATTTCGACATATTTCACTTTGTTTTTTTCTTCTTTTTATGAGACTCAACCCTACTGCTTCTAGTCCTGGGGATTCCACGCTTCAAAAAAAAAAGCTAGGGCGTATCGTCCAAATCATTGGTCCGGTATTGGATGTAGCGTTTCCCCGGGGCAAGATGCCCTATATTTATAACGCGCTAGTAGTTCAGGGTCGAGATACTGTCGGTCAACAAATTCATGTGACTTGCGAGGTACAACAATTATTAGGAAATAATCGAGTTAGAGCTGTAGCTATGAGTGCTACAGATGGTCTAATGAGAGGAATGGAAGTGATTGACACGGGAGCTCCGCTGAGTGTTCCAGTCGGTGGAGCGACTCTAGGACGAATTTTCAACGTACTGGGAGAGCCTGTTGATAATTTAGGCCCTGTAGATAATCGGACAACATCCCCTATTCATAAATCTCCGCCTGCTTTTATTGAGTTAGATACAAAATTATCCATTTTTGAAACAGGAATTAAAGTAGTGGATCTTTTAGCCCCTTATCGCCGTGGAGGAAAAATTGGATTATTCGGAGGGGCTGGAGTGGGTAAAACAGTACTCATTATGGAATTGATCAATAACATTGCCAAAGCTCACGGAGGTGTATCCGTATTTGGCGGAGTAGGTGAGCGTACTCGTGAAGGAAATGATCTTTACATGGAAATGAAAGAGTCTGGCGTAATTAATGAACAAAAGGTTGCGGAATCAAAAGTAGCTCTAGTCTACGGTCAGATGAATGAACCGCCGGGAGCTCGTATGAGGGTTGGTTTGACTGCCCTAACTATGGCAGAATATTTCCGTGATGTTAATAAACAAGACGTACTTTTATTTATCGACAATATCTTTCGCTTCGTCCAAGCAGGATCCGAAGTATCTGCCTTATTGGGTAGAATGCCTTCCGCTGTGGGTTATCAACCCACCCTTAGTACCGAAATGGGTTCTTTACAAGAAAGAATTACTTCTACAAAAAAGGGGTCGATAACTTCTATTCAGGCAGTTTATGTACCTGCGGACGATTTGACCGATCCTGCTCCTGCCACGACATTTGCACATTTAGATGCTACTACCGTACTATCAAGAGGATTAGCTGCCAAAGGTATATATCCAGCAGTGGATCCTTTAGACTCAACGTCAACTATGCTTCAACCTCGGATCGTCGGCAATGAACATTATGAAATTGCGCAAAGAGTTAAGCAAACTTTACAACGTTACAAAGAACTTCAGGACATTATAGCTATCCTTGGGTTGGACGAATTATCCGAAGAGGATCGGTTAACCGTAGCAAGAGCACGAAAAATTGAGCGTTTCTTATCACAACCCTTTTTTGTAGCGGAAGTCTTTACAGGTTCTACGGGTAAATATGTTGGTCTGTCAGAAACAATTAGAGGGTTTCATTTGATTCTTTCCGGAGAATTTGATGGTCTTCCTGAGCAGGCCTTTTATTTGGTAGGTAACATTGATGAAGCTACTGCGAAGGCTATGAAGTTAGAAAAGGAGAGTAATTTGAAGAAATGACCTTAAATCTTTGTGTACTGACCCCTAATCGAATTCTTTGGGATTCAGAAGTGAAAGAAATCATTTTACCTACTAATAGCGGACAAATTGGGGTATTACCAAACCACGCATCTATTGTCACAACTATAGATATAGGTGTTTTGAGAATACGCCATTTTAACGACCAATGGTTCACAATAGCTCTGATGGGCGGTTTTACTAGAATCCGCAATAATGAGATCACTATTTTAGCAACTGCTGCGGAAAAAGGTAGTGACATTGATCCACAAGAAGCTCAGCAAACTCTTCAAATAGCGGAAGATAGCTTGAGGAAAGCTGAGGACAAAAGGCAAAGAATCGAGGCGAAGCTAGCTATCAAACGAGCTAGTACACGAGTAAAGGCTATCAATCCTATTTCGTAACTAGTTCGTACGTCCAAATAGAGGAACCTACGGAGCTTTTGCATAAACATATGTTCTCTTTATACGCCCTTCATTCTGATTCTACCGATTGAGTGAATAGAATCAAATACGGAATCGGATTCTAATGCAACGAAGAATTTTTAAAATCAAAAATGACATGAACTCGAGATAGGATGAAAAAGGCAAAAAAGAAAAAAAGAGGGCGGGTCTAAAAACTTAGTAGATGTAGATACCGGAGTCAATGGTATCTAAACAGGTCTGCCTACTATTGGATTTGAACCAACGACTCCTGCCGTATGAAAGCAATACTCTAACCACTGAGTTAAGTAGGCCTTTTCTCATTACAAAAAGAAAGAAAAGGGAGTCCAGCACATCCCATTACATCGATGGATTATAAATACAATATTCTTTATAAGCAATACAAATCATTGGGGTCTTGGATCGTGGAATATTCATCTTGACAAGAATTTATCTACAGAATATCATAAAATATGTATCGCAATAAGGGCTATAGCTCAGTTAGGTAGAGCAACTCGTTTACACGTGCGCCAATGTTTTTCAGAGGAGTCCGTCATGGAATCAAAAGAATGGATCTTATTGACAAATCGATGTCTTACTCCATTCCTTTTAGGGAACAAAAGGGGAGAACAATAGCCTGACAAAGGGTTCGATCCGCTTGGGATGTCTATTGAGATAGAAGAGACACCAACTAGGATTAGGATCCATTGTTGATTTGAAAGATTGATAAGGTGAGTATACCCAGTCTATTCAATGCTAGGCATAATGAGTCTAAGGATCTCAAAAACATCTCTTTTCCTTCTATGAACTTGAAGGTGTATGAAGTTTCATATTTCATTCTTTAAGCAGGGAAATGGAGATTCCATTTAACTTAGGTCGATCTAGGCCAAAAGCAAACCTACGTCAAGATAACCCTTCTTTGAAACACTTTGGTAGTGCTGCTGAGTCGGAATACAACTAATCCATCAGAGCACATGGAGCCATCTCCTTATCTTTCTGTGAAGAAAAAAAAATGTGGCAGACTGGCTGGCTGATCATTATCTAAGCTAATGAAAGAGCCCAATGCAAAAAACTGCATGTTGGGTCTTTGAAAGAGTTCAAATCATTTTGATAATAATCAGTTTGATCTGTTTTACCGAGAAGGTCTACGGTTCGAGTCCGTATAGCCCTATAAAATAGAACAAGACCAACATACTCTAAACCTTGAAATGTAAATTCCTCGGCATTCTTCTACATCTGACTCTTTGCTCTCTTCTAAATCACTAATAAACAAAGAAGAAAAAAACTAAAAGCGACAAAAAAAAAGAAGACGGAGCCCCCCCTTTTTTTAGGATTCTAGTCATAAGCATAAAAAAGAAAGTATAAATATAGAAGAAAAATGGATTTCGAAATCTAAACAAAAAATGCGAATTCTATTTTGAATTACTTTGCTTTAAAGAGCGAAGTGAAGGGGGATACTTTTATGTGTTTTTTATTTTATAAGAGCAGTATATCTTTTTTTTACTATATCGATTTTAAATGGAAGTAAGTGGAATGCCAATTTGATTGCATTCCAATCAATGAATCTTGCTGGAAAGGGTGCCTGTACCACAGTAAAGAAAAGAAATTGGGCGATTCCTTTGATCAAAAGGAATTAGTCTTTTGACTAAAGAGTTTTTGATGACTTGAGAATTGATTCCAATTCGAACCGACTCATTCGGTCTATTTTCCACATTCATAGGAGGTCGTCTATGTTTCTGCTTTACGAATATGATCTTTTCTGGGTCTTTCTAATAATATCAAGTCTTATTCCTATTTTGGCATTTCTAATTTCCGGCGTTTTAGCCCCAATTAGCGAAGGGCCGGAAAAACTTTCGAGTTATGAATCGGGTATAGAACCAATGGGCGATGCTTGGTTACAATTTAGAATACGTTATTATATATTTGCTCTAGTTTTTGTTGTTTTTGATGTTGAAACGGTTTTTCTTTATCCATGGGCAATGAGTTTCGACGTATTGGGGGTATCCGTATTTATAGAAGCTTTGGTTTTCGTGCTTATCCTAATTGTTGGTTCAGTTTATGCATGGCGAAAGGGAGCATTGGAATGGTCTTAGTTCCGCAATCTTCAGACAATAACAAAGTAAAAAAAAAAAAAAGAACATTGAT